AATGATTCATCGAAATAATGAGTCACCCGTTCCATTGATATGGGCACATCTGAGATCAACAAATGCTCGGGAGTTCCTCTATTCCATCTTTTTCCTTCTTCTTGTTGCTGGGTATCTCGTTCGTATACATCTTCTCTTTGTTTCCCGAGCCTCTAGTGAGTTACAGACAGAGTTAGAAAAGATCAAATCTTTGATGATTCCATCATACATGATGGAATTTCGAAAACTTCTGGATAGGTATCCTACATCTGAACTGAATCCTTTCTGGTTAAAGAATCTCTTTCTAGTTGTTCTGGAACAATTAGGAGATTCTCTGGAAGAAATACGGGGTTCTGCTTCTGGTGGCAACATGCTATTGGGTGGTGGTCCCGCTTATGGGGTCAAATCAATACGTTCTAAGAAGAAATATTGGAAGATCAATCTCATCGATCTTGTAAGTATCATACCAAATCCCATCAATCGAATCATTTTTTCGATAAATACGAGACATCTAAGTCGTACAAGTAAAGAGATCTATTCATTGATAAGAAAAAGAAAAAACGTGAACGGTGATTGGATTGATGAGAAAATAGAATTCTGGGTCGCGAACAGTGATTCGATTGATGATGAAGAAAGAGAATTCTTGGTTCAGTTCTCCACCTTAACGACAGAAAAAAGGATTGATCAAATTCTATTGAGTCTGACTCATAGTGATCATTTATCAAAGAATGACTCTGGTTATCAAATGATTGAACAACCGGGATCAATTTCCTTACGATACTTAGTTGACATTCATCAAAAGGATCTAATGAATTATGAGTTCAATAGATCCTGTTTAGCAGAAAGACGGGTATTCCTTGCTCATTATCATACAATCACTTATTCACAAACCTCGTGTGGGGCTAATATTTTTCATTCCCCATCTCCTCATGGAAAACCCTTTTCGCTCCGCTTAGCCCTATCCCCTTCTAGAGGTATTTTAGTGATAGGTTCTATAGGAACTGGACGATCCTGTTTGGTCAAATACCTAGCGACAAACTCCTATGTTCCTTTCATTACGGTATTTCCAAACAAGTTCCTGGATGACAAGCCTAAAGGTTATCTTATTGATGATATCGATATTGATGATAGTGACGATATTGATGATAGTGATGATGACCTTCTTGATATTGATACGGAGCTGCTAACTATGACGAATGCGCTAACTATGTATATGACGCCGAAAATAGACCAATTTGATATCACCCTTCAATTCGAATTAGCAAAAGCAATGTCTCCTTGCATAATATGGATTCCAAACATTCATGATCTGCATGTGAATGAGTCGAATTACTTATCCCTCGGTCTATTAGAGAACTATCTCTCCAGGGATTGTGAAAGATGTTCCACTGGAAAGATTCTTGTTATTGCTTCGACTCATATTCCCCAAAAAGTGGATCCCGCTCTAATAGCTCCGAATAAATTAAATACATGCATTAAGATACGAAGGCTTCTTCTTCCACAACAACGAAAGCACTTTTTCATTCTTTCATATACTAGAGGATTTCACTTGGAAAAGAAGATGTTCCATACTAACGGATTCGGGTCCATAACCATGGGTTCCAATGCGCGAGATCTTGTAGCACTTATCAATGAGGCCCTATCGATTAGTATTACACAGAAGAAATCCATTATAGAAACTAATACAATTAGATCAGCTCTTCATAGAAAAACTTGGGATTTTCGATCCCAGATAAGATCGGTTCAGGATCATGGGATCCTTTTCTATCAGATAGGAAGGGCTGTTACACAAAATGTACTTCTAAGTAATTGCCCCATAGATCCTATATCTATCTATATGAAGAAGAAATCATGTAAGGGAGGGGATTCTTATTTGTACAAATGGTACTTCGAACTTGGAACGAGCATGAAGAAATTAACGATACTTCTTTATCTTTTGAGTTGTTCTGCCGGATCGGTCGCTCAAGATCTTTGGTCTTCATCCAGACACGATGAAAAAAATTGGATCACTTCTTATGGATTCGTTGAGAACGATTCTGATCTAGTTCATGGCCTATTACTATTATTACTATTAGAAGTAGAAGGCGCTCTGGCTCTGGCGGGATCCTCACGGACAGAAAAATATTGCAGTCAGTTTGATAATAATCGAGTGACATTACTTCTTCGGTCCGAACCAAGGAATCAGTTAGATATGATGCAAAATGGATCTTGTTCTATCGTTGATCAAAGATTTCTATATGAAAAATACGAATCGGAGTTTGAAGAAGGGGAAGGGGGCCTCGATCCGCAACAGATAGAGGAGGATTTATTCAATCACATAGTTTGGGCTCCTAGAATATGGCGATTTGATTGTATCGAAAGGCCCACTGAATTGGGATTTCCCTATTGGACTGGGTCATTTCGGGGCAAATGGATCATTTATCATAAAGAGGATGAGCTTCAAGAGAATGATTCGGAGTTCTTGCAGAGTGGAACCATGCAGTACCAGACACGAGATAGATCTTCCAAGGAACAAGGCTTT